CCGGAAATATGAAATTCAGACTCATGTAACAAGCCAAGGTCCTGAAAGAATCACTAAGGATATTCCGCATTTAGAGGCTCGTTTACTCCGAAATTTAGACAGAAATGGAATTGTGATGCTGGGATCTTGGATAGAAACAGGTGATATCTTAGTAGGTAAATTAACACCTCAGACAGCGAGCGAATCTTCATATGCCCCGGAGGATAGATTATTACGAGCTATACTTGGCATTCAGGTATCCACTTCAAAAGAAACTTCTCTAAGACTACCTATAGGGGGAAGGGGTCGAGTTATTGATGTGAGATGGATCCATAGAAAAGGGGTTTCCAATTATAATCCAGAAAGGATTCGTGTATATATTTCACAGAAACGTGAAATCAAAGTAGGTGATAAAGTAGCTGGAAGGCATGGGAATAAGGGTATAATTTCTAAGATTTTGTCTAGACAAGATATGCCCTATTTGCAAGATGGAACGCCCGTTGATATGGTATTCAATCCATTAGGAGTCCCCTCACGAATGAATGTGGGACAGATATTTGAATGTTCGCTCGGGTTAGCGGGGGATCTGCTAAAGAAACATTATAGAATAGGGCCCTTTGATGAGAGATATGAGCAAGAGGCCTCAAGAAAACTAGTGTTTTCTGAATTATATGAAGCCAGTAAGCAAACAAAAAATCCATGGGTATTTGAACCCGAATATCCGGGAAAAAGCAGAATCTTTGATGGAAGAACAGGAGATCTTTTTGAACAACCTGTTCTAATAGGAAAGTCCTATATCCTAAAATTAATTCATCAAGTTGATGATAAAATCCATGGACGTTCCAGTGGGCATTACGCACTTGTTACACAACAACCCCTTAGAGGGAGGGCCAAACAAGGGGGACAAAGAGTAGGAGAAATGGAAGTTTGGGCTCTAGAGGGATTTGGTGTTGCTCATATTTTACAAGAGATGCTTACTTATAAATCTGATCATATTAGAGCTCGTCAAGAAGTACTTGGTGCTACGATTATTGGATCAACAGTACCTAACCCAGAGGGTGCTCCAGAATCTTTTCGATTGCTCGTTCGAGAACTACGATCTTTGGCCCTGGAACTGAATCATTTCCTTGTATCTGAAAAGAACTTCCAGATGAATAGGAAGGAAGCTTGATCTCAATGAATCAGAATTTCTATTCTATGATAGACCAGTATAAACATCAACAACTTCGAATTGGACCAGTTTCCCCTCAACAAATCAGGGCTTGGGCAAAAAAGATTCTACCCAATGGAGAGATAGTTGGAGAGGTGACAAAACCCTATACTTTTCATTATAAAACTAATAAACCGGAGAAAGATGGATTGTTTTGTGAAAGAATTTCTGGACCCATAAAAAGTGGGATTTGTGCTTGTGGAAATTACCGAGGGATTGGGGCTGAAAAAGAAGACCCGAAATATTGTGAAGAATGCGGGGTGGAATTTGTTGATTCTCGGATACGAAGGTACCAAATGGGATACATCAAACTGACATGTCCAGTGACTCATGTGTGGTATTTGAAACGTCTTCCTAGTTATATTGCGAATCTTTTAGATAAGCCCCTTAGGGAATTAGAGGGCCTAGTATATTGCGATGTGTGATTTGATCGAAATTCTCATTTGACAGATTTGGACTGATAAACTGTCATCCCATTTAATCTGATTGGGATGCCCCGGCTCTGACATGTATCTTGGGAGGAGGAACATGAAGCTCAGAATTATGGGTGCATTCAAGACTTAAAAATGGAAGAAAAGGGGAATTGATCCATGGTCGATTCCGTAACAGATAATATAGGAATAGTTAGTTATACCTCGTGAAAAAAAAAAGACTTTTTGTGGAATTAGACATTCCATTTCTTTGAGAAAGAAAATCTCAAGCGCAAGTGAATATGGCATGGTTACGGGAGCTTATCTATCGCATATATGCTTCAAGGGATATCATGGCACATAACCATCGAGGTGAGTAGAGACCTAAAAAAGATCGAATGGAACAATACAATATATAGACAAATAAATCCTTTACGAGTCCCACAATATTCCTTTCAGGGGATTCATCATTTGAGGGGAAGTAGACTACTCAATAACTTCACATTTCCTTTTTTTCGTAAACAACATAAAAGAAAGGAAAAAGGGTTAGAGTGAAAATAAAAAAAGAAAGATAAGAATGAATCAATGAAAGGCTGGTCCTTACTGGGAACTTGAGTAAAGAGTAGCTTTTTGTAGGGTTTTCTCGAACAAAGTTTAAAAAGAAGAAGAACCCCTTTCTTTATTTGGTGTAACTACTTGAGCCGGATGAGAGGAAACCTTCACGTCCGATTGTGAGGGGGGGAATCCAATACTATAGGAACCTATCTCAATTTTTCTTTTGCTAGGTCCATAGCTAAAAAACCTACTTTCTTACGATTACGAGGTTCATTCGAATATGAAATCCAATCCTGGAAATACAGCATCCCACTCTTTTTTACTACTCAAGGTTTTGAGACATTTC